ATGTGAAATATTGTAATATTTATACACACACATTTTGGGACAAAAAAACTTCTAGAGGCTTTCCTGTTTCCGGGGGGTTTTCAGGAATAATAGCGATCTTAGGAGTTTAGGGGGTAGGGGGGTTTTACGCGTAAAAGCCGAGAGGGGGGAATCTTAGATATGTTTCGATAAGAAAAACACCTTATGCTCTTGATATCCTAATATGTGGTTGTTTTAGTAATATCTTTTCACCATGAATACAATTTCTTTAAGGCAAGGAAATGTTCAACCCTTTATTTTAATACCGTGTGCACTCTGAAATGCCAAGTGAAAGGAAATAAAAAAAGAGAACCCCTTACCCGCTGGAGAGAACGCCCGGCATGCTGGGTAACGAGGAGTATGTATTTACACCATTAACTTATGCAAGCGTCGATGAAAGTGTGGGGAATTAATCAGTATATGGCCCTGAAGTAGGAACCAAATGCCAGGAATAGTGCAATAAGTGAAACCCCCACGATTTTTGTCCCTCACCTTCAATAACCGTTATCATTTAGAAATCACCGGTTGGTAGGTTCTTACTACATTAATTTCTATCCATTGAACGGGATGAGGATTACTTGGTATGACATTGGCGTTTCAAATCTGTGTTGATTGATGGTTACTGAATTGAGATGTGGGGAGTTCAGTTCTTTTGGTTAATAAATGTTAGCCTATGTACCTTCATATTGGTATTGTTACTTGAATGGTTTATTTAACTATATGGTGATAATACATAGTGTGTCTTTGTACCATGTACCGATATATCATTCAATCAATATATGTAATAAGTACATATATGTAATTGTGAAACATTATATATATTGGGGCGGCAGAGAATAGTTTAATGTTAGAATCCTAGCTTTGGGAGTTAGGGGCAGGAGTTAGAGTCTCCTTTTTCTGAGCAGTAGGGAGGATTTTAACCTCCGACGTCCGGTTTACAAGACCGGCGCTCTAACGCTGAGCTACTAGTGCAGGCTCATCCGAGCATTTTGTTTTCTACTCATCCTGCTAGGGGTGTAAAGACTAGGAATAAGAGGAAGTAGAGGACGGAGGCGACTTGTCCGATAATAACAAAGGGGTGTTCGACGGGCATACCGCCGATTCAAGTAAGGATAGCCACGTCTGCAACAAGGGTCCAGAATAGGAACTGTGTAATTGGGCGGAATGTTAGGCCTCGTTGTTTAGATGTGTGGAGGATTGGGACAACCATTAGGACTAGGATGGAGAACAGGAGGGCCAGGACCCCTCCAAGCTTGTTTGGAATCGACCGCAGGATGGCGTATGCGAATAGGAAATATCATTCTGGTTTAATGTGTGGAGGGGTAACGAGGGGGTTAGCGGGGGTAAAATTGTCGGGGTCTCCGAGCAGGTTGGGGGAGAATAGTGCTAGGGAGGCGAGGGCGGTGAGAAGTGCTGCAAATCCTAGCAGGTCTTTGTAGGAGAAGTATGGGTGGAATGAGATTTTGTCTGCGTCCGAGTTGAGGCCGGTTGGGTTGTTAGAGCCCGTTTCGTGTAGGAAAAGAACATGGAGGATGAAAAATGCTGCAATGATGAAAGGGAGGAGGAAGTGGAATGCAAAGAATCGTGTGAGTGTGGCATTGTCTACGGAGAAGCCGCCCCAGATTCATTGTACGAGAGTGTTTCCTACGTAAGGGACGGCGGAAAGAAGGTTAGTAATGACGGTGGCACCTCAGAAGGACATTTGTCCTCAGGGAAGGACGTATCCTACAAAGGCTGTTCCCATAAGGAGAAGGAGAAGGACGACGCCTGTGTTTCAGGTTTCTTTATAGAGGTATGAGCCGTAGTATAGGCCCCGGCCGATATGAAGGTAGATACAAATGAAGAAGAAAGATGCGCCGTTGGCATGTATGTTGCGGATAAGTCAGCCGTAGTTTACGTCTCGACAGATGTGCGCAACGGATGTAAAAGCGGTTGCGATGTCTGAGGTGTAGTGCATGGCTAGAAAGAGACCTGTTAGGATTTGAGTAATAAGGCAGAGGGCAAGGAGGGAACCGAAGTTTCATCATGCTGAGATGTTCGAGGGGGCGGGGAGGTCGATTAGTGAGTCGTTTACAATTTTTAGGATAGGATGGGTTTTACGGAGGTTGGCCATTAGGGTTCTTGTAGTTGAATAACAACGGTGGTTTTTCACGCCATTAGTCCTGGTTAAAGTCCGGGCAGGAATTATGACTTTTATTATGTATTTAGTTCTGTTTTCCTTTGTTTTTGGGTTAGTTGCGGTTGCTTCTAATCCTTCTCCTTACTTTGCGGCGCTTGGGCTGGTAGTGGTAGCGGGGATGGGGTGTGGAGTCCTCGTGGGGCATGGAGGTCCTTTTTTGTCACTTGTGCTGTTCTTAATTTATTTGGGGGGGATGTTGGTAGTATTTGCTTATTCTGCAGCCCTTGCTGCTGAGCCATACCCAGAGACCTTGGGGAGTCGGCCTGTTACAATGTACATGGTCGTGTATGTTGTTATTGTGTTAATAGTCTCGGGGTTGTTTTGAGGGGGGTGATATGAGTCTTCTTGAGGGTCGGCGGACGAGCTGGGGGAGTTTTCTGTATTCCGTGGGGATATGGCCGGGGTTGCTCTTATGTACTCAATGGGAGGGTGAATATTAATCATTAGCGCGTGAGTTCTTTTGCTCACCTTGTTTGTGGTGTTGGAATTGACCCGGGGTCTAAGCCGTGGCGCTCTGCGGGCGGTTTAAGGGAGGGTAAATAGTAGTATTAGGACTAGTGTGAGGAAGAAGATTGAGAGGTAGGTTTTGATTATACCTTGTTGAATGTTACTTGCCGTAGAGACGAGAGGAAGGTTAGCGGAGGTGATGGCTTTGGGGCCTGCTTTTTCCAGTCATGTCTGGTCTACGAGTTGGCTGGCAATTAGCTGGCCTAGGACTAGGCCAAGTTTTGGGGGCAGCCGGTGAATAATTGCTGGGAAGAAGCCTAACATGTTGGAGAAATGGTGTGGTTGAAGGGTGGGAGTGGGGGAGAATTGTTTGCTTGTTAGGGATGCTAGTTCTAGGGCAATTAGGACACCAAGAATAGTGACCAGTAGGGCGGCTAGTTTTAGGACGGGGGGCATGGTCATTACTGGGGTCTTTAGGGGGAGGATGTTAGATGTAATTAAAAGACCGGCGACAATGCTTCCTCAGGCCAGTCGTTTGATGGGGTTAATCACCGCTGGGTTGTTCTCGTTAATTGGGGAAAGGGTGTTAAATCGTGGGTGCCCCATAACTACAAAGAAGACAATGCGTATGCTGTAGATGGCGGTGAAGGAGGTCGCCAGGAGGGTTAAGATCAGGGCTCAGGCGTTTAGATGGGAGGTGTTTAGTGCTTCGATGATGGCGTCTTTTGAGAAGAAGCCTGCGAGAAATGGGGTTCCGGTGAGGGCCAGGCTGCCAAGGGTTAGGCAGGAGGAGGTGAATGGGGTGAGGTTGTGTATCCCGCCCATTTTGCGGATGTCCTGCTCGTCATTTAGGCTGTGGATAATAGAGCCTGAGCAGAGGAAAAGCATGGCCTTGAAAAAGGCGTGGGTGCAGATATGTAGGAAGGCGAGCTGAGGTTGGTTAAGGCCAATAGTGACCATTATTAGGCCGAGCTGGCTGGATGTAGAGAAAGCGACGATTTTCTTGATGTCGTTTTGGGTGAGAGCACAGGTGGCTGTGAAGAAAGTTGTTAGGGCGCCCAGGCAGAGGCAAATAGTCAGAGCGGTTGGGTTATTCTCCATGAGAGGGCTCATGCGAACTAGGAGGAAGATACCCGCAACGACCATGGTGCTGGAATGTAGTAGGGCAGAGACCGGTGTAGGGCCTTCCATTGCGGAAGGGAGTCATGGGTGAAGTCCGAATTGAGCTGATTTTCCAGTGGCAGCTACGATTAGTCCTAAGAGGGGGTAGGTGAGGTCAAAGTCTTTGGCAGTGGCAAATATTTGTTGTATTTCTCATGAGTTCAGATTTGTTGCTATTCATGCTATGGCAAAAATTAAGCCGATGTCACCGACCCGGTTGTAGAGTACTGCTTGTAGGGCGGCGGTGTTGGCATCTGCTCGGCCGTATCATCAGCCGATTAGGAGGAATGACATGATTCCTACGCCCTCCCATCCGATGAAGATTTGGAACATGTTATTAGCGGTGACCAGAATAATCATGGCGATAAGGAAAATAAGGAGATATTTGAAAAAACGGTTTATGTAGGGGTCTGAATGCATGTACCATGATGCAAATTCTAGGATTGATCATGTGACGTACAGGGCGATAGGGGTAAAAATAATAGAGTAATGGTCGAATTTTAGGCTAATATTAATATCAAATGTTAGGGTGTTTATTCAGTTTCAGTTCGTAATGATGGTTTCTAAGCCTTGATTAAGGTAAATAAATAGAGGGAGGAGGCTAACAAAGAAGGCGAGTTTTACTGCTGTTTTAACTTGGGATAAAGCTCATTCCGGGTGTTGTGGGCGGGGACTAAGTGTGGTGAAAATGGGGTAGGCCAGGAGTGTGAAGATAATGATAAGGCTTGATGTCATTATAAGCGAGGTGGGGTGCATAGCTGCTACTTGGATTTGCACCAAGAGTTTTTGGTTCCTAAGACCAACGGATGAGCTGTTATCCTTTAGGAGCAGTTTCGAGTGAGCCTTGGGGTTCAACCAAGGTGGCGAAAGTTAGCAGCTTTCGTTGCTGGCGAGCCTCTCTCGGTGGATGGGAGGATTTTAACCTCCAGTCTTTAGAATCACAATCTAGCATTTTGAGGTTAAACTACATCTACAAGCTGTTCACCCTCAGATTAGTTCTGGTTTGAGAATAAGAAGGATTAGTGGGAGAATGTGGAGGAGAATTAGGAGGTGTTCTCGAGAATGGGAAGGTTCGAGGGCAATGATGTGTGCTGGGAGGGGCCCTCGTTGGGTTATCAGGAACATATAGAGTGAATAACCTGCGGTAATAAGGGTTCCTGTTCCGGTTAAGGCTAGAGTTCATCAGGATCAGTTAAACAGGGATGTGATGATCATGAGTTCACCCATGAGGTTGGGAAGAGGGGGGAGGGCGAGGTTGGCAAGGCTTGCAATAAATCACCACGTTGCTATTAGGGGGAGGACTATTTGTAGGCCCCGGGCAAGAACCATCGTTCGGCTGTGTGTCCGTTCATAGTTGGTGTTCGCTAGGCAGAAAAGAGCGGAGGACGTTAAACCGTGGGCAATTATCAAGATGAGGGCGCCTGTGAATCCTCAGGGGGTTTGGATGAGAATTCCTCCTGCGACGAGGCCCATGTGGCTTACGGAGGAGTAAGCGATGAGTGATTTCAGGTCGGTTTGGCGTAAGCAAATTGATCCGGTCATGATTACACCTCAGAGGGCGAAAATGATAAAGGGGTAGCTGAGTTCTTTAGTGAGGGGCTCTAGCATGGTTATTATTCGTATTATGCCGTAACCCCCAAGCTTTAGAAGTACAGCGGCAAGTACTATTGATCCTGCAATGGGGGCCTCTACGTGGGCTTTTGGGAGCCAGAGGTGTACTCCGTAAAGGGGCATTTTTACTAGGAAGGCCAGGAGGCAGCCCGCTCATCATAGTTTGTCCGCGTAGGTGGAAAGAGGGATAGGGTTAGAATAGTGGAGGGTTAGGAGGGAGAGCGAACCTGTGTTGTTTTGTAAGAGGAGAAGCGCTACTAGAAGGGGGAGGGAGCCGGCTAGCGTGTAAAATAGGAAGTAGGTTCCCGCATTAAGGCGTTCGGTCTGGTTTCCTCAGCGTGTAATAATAATTAGGGTTGGGATGAGGGTGGCTTCAAATATTACGTAAAACATGATGATTTCTGTTGCGCCGAAGGCTAAGATAAGGAAAAACTGGAGAGAGGTAAGAAGAGTGATGTACATTCGTTGGCGATTAATGGGCTCTGAAGAAGTATGGTTTTGGCTGGCGAGGATTATAAGGGGGAGGAGTCAGCATGTTAGGACTAAAAGGGGTGTAGATAGGGCATCAGTGGCCATGTAGTTGTTTAAGCAAGATCAGCCCGTTTCGGAGAGATTTTTTAGTCAGGTCAGGCTGGCTAGGGCAATAATAAAGCTGTGGGCCAGGGTAGTTGGCCATAGTCACTTGGCAGGGGTTAGTCAGGCGGTTGGGACGAGCATAAGGGTTGGAATGAGGATTTTTAGCATTGTAGGAGGTTTAGGCTTTGTAGGCGGTCTGTCCCGTGTGTTCGGGCGGTGGCAACTAAGAGGGCAAGGCCTGCGCTTGCCTCGCATGCTGAGAAGGCTAATAAGAGTATAGGAGAAGCCGAAAAGCTTGTAGAGTCCAGCTGGAGGGCTCAAAGGGAGAGGGCGACGAAGAGTGATAGTATCATTCCTTCTAGACAGAGCAGGGCGGAGAGGAGGTGGTAGCGGTGAAATGCTAGGCCTGCTAGTCCTAATATGAATGTGGATGAGAAGGCGAAGTGAACTGGGGTCATGTAGGCGATTGCGGACTTTAACCACAAGCTTTTGAGCCGAAATCAAGTGTTTTAATTAAACTAATTGCCTATTCAGCTCATTCTAGGCCTCCTTGGATTCATTCGTAAATTAGTCCTAGTGTGAGAAGGGCTAAGACAAGAGAGGCTCAGAGGAAGGTTAGGACCGGGGTGTTTAGTTGGTCTCCTCAGGGGAGGGGCAACAAAAGGGCAATTTCTAGGTCGAATAAGAGGAATAGAATAGCGACTAGGAAAAATCGGAGGGAGAAGGGCAGTCGGGCGGACCCGAGGGGGTCAAAGCCGCATTCGTAGGGTGAGAGCTTTTCATGGTCGGGGTTTATCTGCGGAAGTCAGAAAGATACAATGGCGAGGATGACTGATAGGAGGGTTGCGATTGCAATAACTGTGGTAATTAAGTTCATTATCTTTCCTTGGATTTTAACCAAGACCGGGTGATTGGAAGTCACTTATACTTTTTAATACTAGAAAGATTATGATCCTCATCAGTAGATTGAGACGTAAAGGAAGAGTCAGACTACGTCGACGAAATGTCAGTATCAGGCAGCTGCTTCAAATCCGAAGTGGTGGTCTGATGTGAAGTGGTGGCGAACTTGGCGTAGGAAGCAGACAGCTAGGAAGGTGGAACCAATAATGACATGAAGGCCGTGGAAGCCGGTTGCGACGAAGAAAGTGGAGCCATAAACCCCGTCTGCAATTGTAAATGGGGCTTCGTAATATTCTATAGCTTGGAGGCAGGTGAAGTAGCCTCCTAGGAGGATGGTGAGGGCTAGGGATTGGATTGCTTGTTTTCGTTTTCCTTCTATAATGCTGTGGTGGGCTCATGTAACTGTAACTCCAGAGGCTAAGAGGACGGCGGTATTTAGAAGAGGGACTTCGAAAGGATCAAGGGCAGTAATTCCGGTTGGGGGTCAGCACCCGCCTAGTTCTGGGGTAGGGGCTAGGCTTGAGTGGTAGAAGGCTCAGAAAAATCCTAGGAAGAAAAGTACTTCTGAGGTAATAAATAGGATTATTCCATATCGAAGACCTTTTTGTACTGGAGGGGTGTGGTGACCTTGGAATGTACCTTCTCGTACTACGTCTCGTCATCATTGAGCTGTGGTAAGAGTTACAAGAATGAGACCTAGTGTTATTAAAAGAGTAGAGTGGAAGTGGAACCAGATTGCTAGGCCGGATGTCATTAGTAGGGCGCCGACGGCTCCTGTTAGGGGCCAAGGGCTGGGGTCGACTATGTGATAAGGGTGTGCTTGATGGGCCATTAGACGTTTTCTTGTAGGTAGAGGCTTAGTAGGAGGACAAATACGTAGGCCTGAATCATTGCAACTGCTACTTCTAGGAGGGTGAGTAGGAATAGGAGGATAGCTGTAAGGATGGCCACGGTTGGCATGAGTGGGAGAAGAACGAATGCGGCTGTGGCGATGAGTTGAATTAGAAGATGGCCGGCTGTGAGGTTGGCTGTGAGTCGAACGCCTAGGGCCAGGGGGCGAATAAATAGGCTGATTGTTTCGATGATGATGAGGACTGGGATTAAAAGGGTTGGGGTTCCTTCTGGAAGGAGATGTCCTAAGGCGTGAGTGGGCTGGGTTCGCATCCCGATGATTACTGTGGCGAGTCAAAGGGGGACGGCTAAGCCCATATTAAGGGAAAGCTGTGTTGTAGGTGTAAAGGTGTAAGGGAGAAGGCCCAGCATGTTAAGGGAAATTAGGAAAACCATTAGAGAGGCGAATAGGGCCGCTCATTTGTGCCCGCCTGGGTTTAAGGGCAGAAGAAGTTGTTGGGTGAATCGGTTAATGAATCAGCCTTGGAGGGTTAATAAACGGTTATTCAGTCATCGTGTAGAAGGAGTGGGGTAGAGAACTCATGGAAGGGTAAGGGCGAGGGCTATCAGGGGGATGCCTAGGTAGACGGGGGATTGGAATTGATCGAAGAAGCTTGCTATCATGGTCAGGTTCAGGGGCTTGTTTTAGGCTTTTCTGTGCTTTGAGGGGCAGGCTCGTTTGGGAAGGTGTGGGCCATGACTTTAGGGGGAATAACAGTAAGGAAGATTAATCAAGAAAAGGTTAGGATTGCGAACCAGGGCGCGGGGTTAAGCTGAGGCATGTCGCTGAGGGTGGTTGGTAGTCACCAATCTTTAGCTTAAAAGGCTAACGCTCGTACCGATTTAGCTTCTTAGCGAGGCGTCTTCAATTATTGATGAGGTTCAGTTTTCAAAGTGTTCTAGAGGAACGGCTTCTACTACAATGGGCATAAAGCTGTGGTTTGCTCCGCAGATTTCAGAGCATTGTCCATAATAAACTCCTGGGCGGTTAACAATAAAGGTAGTTTGGTTGAGTCGTCCAGGGACTGCGTCAACTTTGACCCCTAGGGCCGGGAGAGCTCACGAGTGGAGAACGTCTTCAGCAGAGATTAAAACGCGGATGGGGGAGTCTACTGGAATTACTATTCGGTGGTCTGCTTCTAGGAGACGGAATTGGCCAGGGGTTAGATCTTGTGTGGGAACCATGTATGAGTCGAAGCCTAGGTCTTCGTAGTCTGTGTACTCGTAACTTCAGTATCATTGATGGCCCATGGCTTTAATGGTAAGGTGGGGGTCGTTAATTTCGTCCATGAGGTAGAGAATTCGAAGAGATGGGAGTGCGATCAGAATGAGGATAATAGCAGGGAGAATAGTTCAAATAATTTCAATTTCTTGGGAGTCTAGGATGAGTTTATCCGTAAATTTAGCAGTTACTATAGCTACAATAATATAAAGTACTAGCGTGCTAATTAAGAAAACGATTATTAAAGCGTGGTCGTGGAAGTGCAGGAGCTCTTCTATTAGGGGTGAAGCTGCGTCTTGGAATCCAAGTTGGGAGGGATGTGCCATTAAAGTTCAAGACACACGGGGGTTTAACCCGCAATTTTGCCTTGACAAGGCAATGTAATGACGTTTTACTAGTGTCTTATTAAGAAAGTGACAGAGCGGTTATGTGGTTGGCTTGAAACCAATTGATGGGGGTTCAACTCCTCCCTTTCTCGTTAGTTTGATCGGATTTGTACGAAGGCTGGTTCTTCGAATGTGTGGTAAGGAGGTGGGCAGCCGTGGAGTCATTCTACGTTGGTTGCTGTCAGTTCAACTGACAGAACTTCACGTTTTGCAGCGAATGCTTCTCAAATGATAAAGAGGAACATAATGACTGCAACTAGGGAGACTAGGGATCCGATTGAGGAAACTGTGTTTCATAGGGTATAGGCGTCGGGGTAATCGGAATATCGTCGAGGCATTCCGGCGAGCCCTAGGAAGTGCTGGGGGAAGAATGTTAAATTGACACCGACGAACATTACACCGAAATGGATTTTGGTTCATGTGTCGTGCAGGGTGTAGCCTGTAAAAAGGGGGAATCAGTGTACGAAACCAGCAACGATTGCAAATACAGCTCCCATAGAGAGAACGTAGTGGAAGTGGGCTACGACATAATATGTGTCGTGTAGGACAATGTCAAGGGAAGAATTTGCCAGGACAATTCCTGTTAGTCCTCCTACCGTAAACAGGAAGATAAAGCCGAGTGCTCATAGCATTGGGGTTTCTCATTTGATATTACCCCCGTGAAGAGTGGCTAGTCAGCTGAATACTTTTACACCGGTTGGGATGGCGATAATCATAGTAGCTGATGTAAAGTATGCACGTGTGTCAACGTCCATACCAACGGTGAACATGTGGTGAGCTCAGACGATAAAACCTAGGAGACCGATGGCCATCATGGCTCAAACCATTCCTATATAGCCGAAAGGTTCTTTTTTACCTGAGTAATAGGCGACAATGTGGGAGATCATTCCAAAGCCAGGGAGAATGAGAATGTATACTTCTGGGTGCCCGAAGAATCAGAACAGGTGTTGGTAAAGAATTGGGTCTCCCCCTCCAGCCGGGTCGAAGAAGGCAGTGTTTAGGTTTCGGTCTGTGAGAAGCATTGTAATGCCAGCAGCTAGGACGGGGAGGGATAGAAGAAGAAGAACGGCTGTAATAAGTACGGCTCAGACGAACAGTGGGATTTGATACATTGAAACTGCGGGAGGTTTCATGTTAATGATAGTCGTAATGAAGTTAATAGCCCCCAGAATTGATGAGACCCCAGCTAGGTGGAGAGAGAAGATGGTTAAGTCTACGGATGCTCCGGCGTGGGCGAGGTTCCCGGCCAGGGGAGGGTAGACTGTTCAGCCAGTTCCGGCCCCGGCTTCAACGCCTGAAGAGGCTAAAAGCAGGAGGAAGGAAGGGGGGAGCAGTCAGAAGCTCATATTATTCATTCGAGGGAAGGCCATATCGGGGGCTCCGATCATTAGGGGGATCAGTCAGTTTCCGAAGCCTCCAATCATAATTGGTATTACTATAAAGAAAATTATTACGAAAGCGTGGGCCGTAACAATTACGTTATAAATCTGGTCATCCCCTAGGAGAGCACCAGGTTGGCTTAGTTCTGCCCGAATTAGCAGGCTTAAAGCGGTTCCTACTATTCCAGCTCAAGCACCAAATACTAGATAAAGGGTGCCGATGTCTTTGTGATTGGTTGAGAAAAATCAGCGTGTGATTGCCACAGGTAGGATGGCTGAGTTTTAAGCGGTGGATTGTAGCCCCATAGACAGAGGTTTGAATCCTCTTCTTATCAAGCTCCGAGGTGTTTTACATATAAGATTGCAAATCTTAAGAAGCAGGCTAATTCCCTGCCGGGGCTTTCCCCCGCCTATTTTGCTTAAGCTAGGCGGGGGAAAGTAGATGGATGCTCGCTGGTTTGGGCGCTTAGCTGTTAACTAAGATTTTGTAGGATCGAGGCCTGCCTATCTAGTAAGGCTTTATCTTAATTAAAGTGTCTGTTTTGCATGCAGAAGATGTGGGTTAGTGTCCCGCAAGTCTTATCAGAGACTGGGAGATTTTCACTCCCGCTTAGGGCTTTGAAGGCCCTTGGTCTTGTGCTATCCTAAGTCTCTACAGGGTGAGGAGTGCTGTAATCGCGGGGGTAAGAGGGAGAAGAAGAATGGTTGCGGATGTGGAGATTGCTAGTGGGAGGTTTAGCTGGGGGGTATAAAAACGTCAAGGGGCTGTCCCTGTGAGGTTATTTGGGAATATTGTTAAGGTTATTGCGTAGGAGAGGCGGAGGTAGAAGTATAGGCTAAGCAGGGCGGTAAGTGCGGCGAAAGTGGCTAGGACGGGAAGGTCTTGCTTTGTTAGTTCTTGAAGAATAAGTCATTTTGGCATAAAGCCGGTTAGTGGAGGGAGGCCTCCTAGGGACAGGAGAACCAGTGGGGCCAGGGAGGTGATAACAGGGGTTTTAGTTCAGGAGGTTGCAAGGGAGTTCACGTTGGTTGCTTTGTTAATTTTGAATACGAGGAATGTTGAGAAAGTCATGACAAAGTATGTGATGAGGGTGAGGAATGTAAGAGAGGGGGAGAATTGGATGATTAGGGTTATCCAGCCGAGGTGGGCGATGGAGGAATATGCGAGGATTTTCCGTAGTTGCGTTTGGTTCAATCCGCCTCACCCTCCGATCAGGGTGGATGCAAGGCCAAGCATGATTAGGAGTGTGGGGTTGTTAGGTTGAAGTTGGAGGAATAGGGCGAAAGGGGCTAGTTTTTGTCACGTGGACAGGATCAGTCCGGTGGTCAAGTCTAGGCCTTGGAGGACTTCTGGGAGTCAGGAGTGCATGGGGGCAAGCCCAATTTTAAGGGCCAGGGCCAGGGTGATTATTGTGGTTGGAAGTGGGTGGGTCATTTGTTGAATATCCCACTGGCCGGTAAGTCAGGCGTTGGTTGTGCTGGCAAATAGCAGCATGGCTGCTGCTGTGGCTTGTGTGAGGAAGTACTTTGTAGTGGCCTCAACTGCTCGGGGGTGGTGGTGTTGGGCTATAAGGGGGATGATGGCTAAGGTATTAATTTCTAGGCCCATTCAGGCAAGTAATCAGTGGGAGCTTGCGAATGTAATCGTTGTCCCCAGGCCTAAACCAAATAATAGGACAGCTAGAATGTAAGGGTTCATTAGCAGAGGCAGGATTTTAACCTACATGTTTGGGGCATGGGCCCAAGAGCTTAAATTAGCTGACCCTACTAGGAAGTGGTGTAGTGGAAGCACTAAGAGTTTTGATCTCTTCAGGTAGGGTTCAAATCCCTTCTTTCTAAGGAGTTGGGGGGACTTTAACCCCCATTATTCACTCTATCAAAGTGGCCCTTTACTTCAGGCACAGCTCCTGGGGTTAAAGTTGTGGGGGGAGTCCTGCGAACGCGATGGGGAGGGCGAGATGCCAGATGACGAGGGCAAGTGTAAGGGGAAGGAAGTTTTTTCAGATAAGGTGCATAAGCTGGTCATATCGGAATCGGGGGTATGATGCTCGGACTCAGAGGAAGACGATTGACAGGAGGGCTGCTTTGGTTATAAGGTTTATTGCGGTGAGCTCGGGAAAGGTGGGGATGTGAGATGCCCCTAGGAAAAGGGTGGCTGAGAGTGTGTTTATAAGTAGGATGTTGGCGTATTCGGCTAAGAAGAACAGGGCGAAAGGACCACCCGCGTACTCTACGTTGAAGCCAGAGACTAGTTCTGACTCCCCCTCTGTTAGGTCAAAGGGGGCCCGGTTTGTTTCGGCAAGGGTGGAGATGTATCACATGGCGGCAAGGGGTCAGGCTGGCATAACAAGTCAAATGCTTTCTTGGGCAGTGTTAAAGGTTTGAAGGGTAAAGCCTCCCGTAAAGATAATAATGTTAAGTAGGATTAGGCCTAGGCTGACTTCGTAGGAAATAGTTTGGGCTACGGCCCGCAGGGCCCCTACTAGTGCGTATTTTGAATTCGAGGCTCAACCTGAGCCTAGAATGGAGTATACCGCAAGGCTTGAGAGTGCCAGGATGAAAAGAATTCCTAGGTTGAGGTCAGCTACGGGGTAGGGGAGGGGCATTGGTGCTCAAAGGGTAAGTGCAAGGGTGAGCGCAAGTATTGGTGCTAAGAGGAAGAGAACGGGGGAAGCGGTAGAGGGTCGTACGGGCTCTTTGATGAATAGTTTTACTCCGTCGGCGATGGGCTGAAGGAGACCATAGGGTCCTACTACGTTAGGGCCTTTTCGCAGCTGCATATAACCTAGGACTTTTCGTTCGATTAGGGTAAGGAAGGCAACTGCTAGGAGAACGGGCACAATGAAGGCTAGGGGGTTAAGCAAGTGGGTAATTAGTGCTGTAATCATAGTTAGGGAGAGGACTTGAACCTCTGTTTAAAGGGCTTAGGCCTTTTGCAATTACCGGGCTCTGCCACTCTAACATGCCATTCTCTTAGGCAGGGGGACGTGCCCTTTTGCCTAGTTTAGATTTTTTCATTAGGTAAGGGGGAGGCGTGCTTAAGGCATGGGCCTCTTCTTTTCGGTCCTTTCGTACTAGAAAAGATCACTTCATAGATAGAAACTGACCTGGATTACTCCGGTCTGAACTCAGATCACGTAGGACTTTAATCGTTGAACAAACGAACCCTTAATAGCGGCTGCACCATTAGGATGTCCTGATCCAACATCGAGGTCGTAAACCCCCTTGTCGATATGGGCTCTAAAAGGGGATTGCGCTGTTATCCCTAGGGTAACTTGGTCCGTTGATCGGCGTAAGCCGGATCATGTAAGGTCAAATGTTCTGTTAGCTAGAGTTGTGGCTCTTGCTTGTGGGAGGAGAGGAAAATAATATGGGATTGTCCTCCTATTCCACATGGGGGATTTGTGCTTCCCCATGGTCGCCCCAACCGAAGACATTAGGACAGGGGGTCATTAAGTTTAGGCCGTTGTTCTGGGGTGTTTAACATGATCTGTCTTAGTGTCTAAAGCTCCATAGGGTCTTCTCGTCTTATGTGTTTATCCCCGCTTCTGCACGGAGAGATCAATTTCATTGACTGGAAAGAGGAGACAGTTAAGCCCTCGTTATGCCATTCATACAGGTCTTCATTTAAAAGACAAGTGATTACGCTACCTTCGCACGGTCAAAATACCGCGGCCGTTGAACTATTGTCACTGGGCAGGCGGGACCTCTTATTCTTTGGTTTTGCAAGAGGCGATGTTTTTGGTAAACAGGCGAGGCTTTAGGTTTATGTTTGCCGAGTTCCTTCTCTTTCTTTTGGTCTTTCCCAGGGGGCACACCAGTGTGGGGTTAACGGTTATACTAGGACGATTTTCTAGTTTGTTTGCGCGTATGTCCAGTGCCCTCTTTGTTTGGGGCCGTTATTTTTCGGTGGGGGGTCCGTTCCGATTTACACGTGTGTTGGGAGAGAGTCGGGCTCTCTTATTACTCATTCTAGCAGGGTCGCCCCCATGGGTGCATGGGGAGGCCCGGTAGTGTCAGGGGATTAAGATATAAATATCAAAATATGGGGAGGGGTTGGGTATGTTCGAGCTTTAACGCTTTCTATTGGGATGGCTGCTTTTAGGCCCACCAGAACATTTCGCCTTAAAAACTATGATCTTTATCCTCCTAAAAAAGTTGTGTCTTTGTTCAAAGGGGCTGTACCCCCTTTGACTAACTCTCGCAGTTTCTCTGGGATCATTAGGTATTTATGATTAATATGAAGGGAGAAACGGCGAGGCTGAACTTCTATCCAATTCCCGGGCAACCAGCTATAACTGGGTTCGATAGGTCTGTCACCCCTACTCGAAGCTCTTCCCACTCTTTTGCCACAGAGACGGGTTTGCCCTAATAAATAGGCTGTCTTGGAGTAGCTCACGCAGTTTCGGGGTTTCAAACTAAAGTTCTCTTTGCTTGAAGATGCTGGCTAAATCATGATGCAAAAGGTACGAGGAGTTATCTCTGCTTTTTTTGGCTTTACTGGTTTATTTCATTTCTCTTTCAGCTTTCCCTTGCGGTACTTTTTCTATCGCGTCCTCGAGGTCCTTTTCTGTCGCCCATACTAAGGAGGGAAAATGCTTTGATTTATTAGTAGTCTAGTGCTTTTGGGTTTATTTATGTTTATTTGTTGGGGGTGGTGGGGGGAGCTAGCTAATGGGCGTCAGGGCGATCCGACTTGCACGGATGACTTCTCAGTGTAAGGGAGATGCTTTTCTACTTTAGCTACGCTCTGATTTTACCAAGCGCACCTTCCGGTACGCTTACCATGTTACGACTTTCCTCTCCTTCGCATTTGTTAGGGTTTAAGGTATGATTGGGGACCAGGAGCTTGGGGAGGGTGACGGGCGGTGTGTGCGCGCTTAAGAGCCGGTTTCAGCGGAACACTCTATTTCCTGCTTACTGCTAAATCCTCCTTCAGCTGCATGTTTCAATGCATCATTCGTTATTCGCTGATAAGCAGCGAATGTAGCCCATTTCTTCCCCTCTCATGCACTACACCTCGGCCTGACGTTTTGGGTTGTACCAATTGCGCTTACTATTAGTCCTTCACAGGGTAAGCTGACGACGGCGGTATATAGGCGGAAAAAGCTAGGGAGGGTGAGGTTGAACGGGGGTTATCGGTTCTAGAACAGGCTCCTCTAGGTGGATGTTAAGCACCGCCAAGTCCTTTGGGTTTTAAACTAATGTTCGTAATTCCCGGGCGGATATCTGATGTAATAAGTAATCAATGTTTAAGGCTAAGCATAGTGGGGTATCTAATCCCAGTTTGTTTCTTAGCTTTCGTGGGTTCGGGTTTTATAAAGCCACCTTCGTAGTTGTGGTTCATCCTCTCGGAAGCGTATAACAGCAGTGAGAGGGTTCCGCTTTAGTTGGATGTTTTCCTTAACCACTCTTTACGCCGTTGTCTGTCAACTTGAGCCTCTCGTATAACCGCGGTGGCTGGCACGAGTTTTACCGGCTCTCTTAGCTTTAACTAAGTCAAGTTTTCACTTATGGCTTAATATTTATCACTGCTGGATTCCCTTGGGGGTGTGGCTAAGCAAGGTGTCGTGGGCTACATGTGTTGCGTGCCTGATACCAGCTCCTTGTTCCCGAAAAGGGCACTATGGGCATTCTCACAGGGGGGCGGATACTTGCATGTGTAAATCTAGCTAAAGCTGACAGTAAAGTCAGGACCAAACCTTTGTGCTTGCGGGGCTTTCTAGGGCCCATCTTAACATCTTCAGTGTTATGCTTTAATTAAGCTACGCTAGC